TTGAGACCTAACCATTAAACGAGAAGCGATGGGAACGACGGAACCTGTGAATGCCTAAGATCTTATTAAAAACAAATCTTAATGATTCATTAGGCGGGATGGCGGAAGGAACCAAAAACCAATCCATTTATTCTGAGGAATCATGTTCTGAGGAGTCATGGGCTAACCCTGCATCTGAAATAGATAATGAAAGAGTAAATATTCGCCCGCGAAAATTTGGATTTTATTGGATTTCTAAATAGAGGCCAATCCGATATGGTAAAAAAAGGAAAAACAAAAATAAAGATTCGTTAGAACCTTATAACATAAGAAAACAACATTATCTATTTATATCTAGATAACAAGAATTGTCTATAATAGAAAAAGAATATTTGTAACAAAGAATACTTGTTTAGTTATATATCAAAACAAGATATACAAATTCTCAATAAACCAATAGATGAGATGAAATCTCAAAAAGTCCCACCACGATTCGATATATTATTCATGAAATCCATGTATATTTATATTCTATTTTAATCGTTTCTTCATTCGCGAGGAGCCGTATGAGGTGAAAATCTCATGTACGGTTCTGTAGTAGAGATGGAATTGAGAAAAAACCATCAACTATAACCCCCAAAAAACCAGATTTCGTAAACAACATAGAGGAAGAATGAAAGGAATATCCTCCCGGGGTAATCATATTTGCTTCGGTAGATATGCTCTTCAAGCACTTGAACCCGCTTGGATCACATCTAGACAAATAGAAGCAGGGCGGCGAGCAATGTCACGAAATGCCCGCCGCGGTGGAAAAATCTGGGTACGCATATTTCCAGACAAGCCGGTTACAGTAAGACCTACAGAAACACGTATGGGGTCAGGAAAAGGATCTCCCGAATATTGGGTAGCTGTCGTTAAACCGGGTAGAATACTTTATGAAATGGGCGGAGTCACAGAAAATATAGCCAGAAAAGCTATTGCAATAGCAGCATCCAAAATGCCTATACGAACTCGATTCATTATTTCGGCATAATAATTAAAACCAAAGGAAAGAGGTCTTTGGGATAAAAAAAACAATTGCAATTGTAGGTTTCTTTTTTTTTTTTTGATACACAATATTTCTTTTTTTTTACTTCGCCCTTTGCACTGTTTGCACTGAAAGAACAGAGAAAAAAAATGATATGATTCAACCTCAAACCCATTTGAATGTAGCCGATAACAGCGGGGCCCGCGAATTGATGTGTATTCGAATCATAGGAACTAGTAATCGACGATATGCCTATATTGGTGACGTTATTGTTGCTGTAATCAAGAAAGCAGTACCAAATACACCGTTAGAAAGATCAGAAGTGATCAGAGCTGTAATTGTACGTACTTGTAAAGAACTCAAACGTAACAACGGTATGATAATACAATATGATGATAATGCTGCAGTTGTCATTGATCAAGAAGGAAATCCAAAAGGAACTCGAATTTTTGGTGCGATCGCTCGGGAATTGAGACAGTTAAATTTCACTAAAATAGTTTCATTAGCACCCGAAGTATTATAAGACGAAACTATGATATATTTATAGTATTTGAATGAAATAGATTAATTAATAGATTGATTATGTGTCACGCATATACCTTTTCTTTTGTAATTATTATAAAAAAAATTCAAAATAAATAAATATAAGAATCAATATATCAATATAAATAAATAAAAAAGAGAATAATTAAAATCTATTAAAAAAAATAAAATAATAATGAATTTTAATAATTAATAAAAGAGCATGTTGATTATATCAAAAGTCAAGGGCAACAATCATTTTAGTTTATCATGGGTAAGGACACCATTGCTGACATAATAACCTCTATACGAAATGCTGACATGAATAGAAAAGGGACGGTTCGAATACCATCTACTAACATCACCAAAAGTATTGTTACAATACTTTTCCGAGAAGGTTTTATTGAAAACGTGAGAAAACATAGGGAAAGCAACAAATATTTTTTGGTTTTAACTCTACGGCATAGAAGAAATAGGAAAGGGTCATATAAAACTATTTTGAATTTAAAACGAATCAGTAGACCCGGTCTACGAATCTATTCTAATTATCAACGAATTCCTAGAATTTTAGGAGGGATGGGGATTGTAATTCTTTCTACTTCTCGAGGTATAATGACAGATCGAGAGGCTCGATTAGAAAGAATCGGCGGAGAAATTTTATGTTATATATGGTAATCTTTCTGATATCCGAATTCTATGAGAAACTTCCATACATTTTTGTGAAAAAGAAAAAAGAGAGAGAAAAAGCGGGTTTCTAATATCACTCCACATACATTAGTTAATACGGGAAAGGTTCTTTTTTAACAGCAATAGAAATAAAATCATGAGTGTTTAATTACTGAATCACTTGCCAACGGTATGTTCCAGGTTCGTTCCTATAATGAAAATAAGATTCTAGATAATGAAAATATAGATTCTAGGTGGTCATGTTTCCGGAAAGATTCGACATAGTTTTATACGTATACTACCGGGAGATAAAGTAAAAAAAGAAGTAAATAATTTTGATTCAAGCAGAGGGTTATAGACTCCGGAACAAAAATTAGAATGATTATACTGTTTTTCAACTTCAACATTCTTTTTTATGGGGATACAATTAGAAGTTAAAAATTTCAGGAAACCCTATTCTCTTCCAATAAAAAAATTCGGAATTCAGTTAAGAGTTAAGGAAAATAACAAATATGAAAATAAGGGCCTCCGTTCGTAAAATTTGTGAAAAATGTCGACTGATTCGTAGACGCGGACGAATTATAGTAATTTGTTCCAATCCAAGACATAAACAAAGACAAGGATAATCTTTCCAAAAAACAAATCAAAAAAAAAAGGCTTGGGCTTGACCAGATGCACAAAAAAATGAAAAAATTGAAAAATAGAAAGGATCCGCTTTTGACATGAAATGGATATATCCATATATCTCTGACTTATATTTATGAGATAATAAAATATGGGAAAACCTATACCAAAAATTGGTTCACGTAGAAATGGACGTATTGGTTCACGTAAGAATGCGCGTAAAATACCAAAGGTAGTTATTCATGTTCAAGCTAGTTTTAACAATACCATTGTGACTATTACAGATGTACGGGGTCAGGTGATTTCTTGGTCCTCCGCCGGTACTTGTGGATTCAGGGGTCCAAGAAGGGGGACACCTTTTGCCGCTCAAACTGCAGCAGTAAATGCTATTCGGACAGTAGCGGATCAAGGTATGCAACGAGCAGAAGTCATGATAAAAGGTCCCGGTCTCGGAAGAGATGCGGCATTAAGAGCTATTCGTAGAAGTGGTATACTATTAAGTTTCATACGGGATGTAACTCCTATGCCACATAATGGATGTAGGCCCCCTAAAAAAAGACGTATGTAAAAGAAAAAATAAACATTGAAGAGATTTCAAGAGAAATAAATAATTCAAATTCAAGGATTTGATCAAAATAGATTATTATGGTTCGAGAAAAAGTAAAAGCATCCACTCGGACACTGCAGTGGAAGTGTGTTGAATCAAGAGCAGACAGTAAGCGTCTTTATTATGGACGCTTTCTTCTGTCTCCACTTAGGAAAGGTCAAGCCGACACAATAGGCATTGCGATGCGAAGAGCTTTGCTCGGAGAAATAGAGGGAACATGTATCACACGTGCAAAATCTGAGAAAACACCACATGAATATTCTACCATAGCGGGTATTCAAGAATCAGTACATGAAATTTTAATGAATTTGAAAAAAATTGTATTGAGAAGTAATCTCTATGGAACTCGGGACGCGTCCATTTGGGTCAAGGGTCCTGGATATGTAACTGCTCAAGACATAATTTTACCACCTTCTGTGGAAATCGTTGACAATACACAACATATAGCTAACCTAACAGAACCTATCAATTTGTGTATTGGACTAAAAATCGAGAGGAATCGCGGATATCGTATAAAAACACTAAATACCTTTCAAGACGGAAGTTATCCTATAGATGCTGTATTCATGCCTGTTCGAAATGCAAATTTTAGTATTCATTCTTATGTGAATGGGAATGAAAAACAAGAGATACTTTTTCTCGAAATATGGACAAATGGAAGTTTAACTCCTAAAGAAGCACTTTATGAAGCCTCTCGGAATTTGATTGATTTATTTATTCCTTTTTTACATGCGGATGAAAAAAACTTTAATTTAGAAAACAATCAAGACAAAGTTACTTTACCCCTTTTTACTTTTCATGATGGATTGGCAAAACTAAGGAAAAATAAAAAAGAAATAGCATTGAAATCCATTTTTATTGACCAATTAGAATTGCCTCCCAGGATCTATAATTGTCTCAAAAGGTCCAATATACATACATTATTGGAGCTTTTCAATAACAGTCAAGAAGACCTTATGAAAATGGAACATCTTCGCGTAGAAGATGTAAAACGTATATTGGACATTTTAGAAATAGAAAAGCATTTTGCATAAAATGTAAATCCATTGGATTTTTTTATCTTTTTTTTTAGAAAAAAAAAAAAAGACGAAAATGCGGGTTTTGAATCTTTAGCACAAATCCATATACTCGGAATAGGTCCAAAATGGAATAGATGTATCTAGGGATTAGTGGTTTCAAAGTGAATTCTCCCTAGATACACAATACACATATCATGATATTTTATTTCACAATTGAATCAATTTAAAAAACACCTAAAGTTAGGGATTTCTCAATAGGTAATGTTGCTCCAATACCCAACCAAAGGGCCACTGCGGTACCAATCAAAAAGACGGTTGTCGCTACTGGACGACGAAATGGGTTTTGGAATTTATTAACATTCTCCAAAAAGGGTACTGTTAATAATCCCGCCGGTACCAAAACCATTAAAAGAACACCCAATAACTTATTGGGTACTGTACGAAGTATTTGAAATACGGGAAAGAAATACCATTCAGGCAATATTTCCAAAGGAGTTGCAAATGGATCCGCGGGTTCCCCAATCATTGATGGTTCTAGAACCGCTAAGCCTACGTT